GTCGGCTTTCTGTAAAATACTCGTTTGGGCGAGGGCTTCCAAATACATCGTAAGCTAAACCCGTGCTGACGAATAACCAACCCGCAATAAATAAGGAAGGTATAGTAATGCTATGAATGACCCAGTATCGAATACTGGTAATAATATCCGCAAAAGAACGTTCTCCTGTGCTTCCAGACATGTTGAGCTCCGCATATTCTTGTACAGTCAGGGGGGGGCCGATTCCGTAAAAGATTAAATCAGTAAATGGAAATTTACTGAAACCAATCTTTGTGAGATCGTCAATATTGTACCAAGGGTGTTTTTAGAGTATACCGAATCAGTATAGCTATCCTTCTTCTGACACAGCAATGCAATTTCACAATCAATATCGAAATGAAGTGTTAGATAATTTCTTTCTTCTTTTCTTGTTGCTTGTCGATGTAGAATTTTGTACCATTTAATATAAAATTCCTCAAATTCCTGTAGTATAAGGATTTTCTTCAGTAGAAACTGAAGATCAAGTAAAATGTGAATTCGACAGGTTGGTTTCCAATAATTTATGAAGGAGATTCTCATATTCTTACGATTCAATTAGACGTTACATCTAAAAACATACGTTTTGTGGTTGTATAAGATGTTTTTTGTTGGAATCTTTTTTTTTTTTTTTTAGGAATTGGTTGGCCACCCAGTAACAAGTAACAATAGTAGATTCAATGAAAGAAAGAGGAACAACGAATAAATAAAAAACAATAAATATTCGTGATGCACGCATTATTCTATTAGCCCCCCAAGGGGGTCCTTCGTGACCTAATTACAAAGATGGGTCTTTGTAATATGGAAAGATAAAATGTAAAACCCAGTTTCGATTGATCTTATCGTGCGATACTTTTTTCTTTTCAATCGCGAGATTATGTGAATGAACTACTACTGAGTTCGCTTTAAAGTAAAAAAAAAAAAGTGCATTAGAAGTGTCGTTCGAAAAAAAAAAATGGATTCGATATTTCGATACAATAAAAAACAATCAAACTTATTTTCCAATTTTATTCCAGAGTGATTCAAAGAGAGTTTCATTTTGTGAATGAAGTTATAAAAAACGTTCTTATTATTACTTTATTTATAATTTCTAATATTCTATATATACATATAGTTAGTTATATACATATATTAGTTCAGTCAACTCAAGAGTTGACCGATGAATCTATTGATTCAAAAGCGTGGGATGGGTAAATGTCACAGATGATTAATTGATTTCTTACTTATGTTACTCTATTTTTATTAGTATCGTCTATAATAATTGATGAATCAAATATTTTCAATTGAATTTATCCTTTCAATTGGTTGGTATTTTTGTTTATCCTCGTATCTTTCAAAAATTGAAACTTAGGGAAGTGCTTTAGAAACATATGTATAAAAAGAACATATTTCATTTAGCCTTTTCATGCCTACTATAACTAGTTATTTCGGTTTTCTACTAGCATCTTTGACTATAACCTCAGCTCTATTTATCGGTCTGAGCAAGATACGACTTATTTGAAATTAATTTAATGAACAATTTATAAAAAAATCTTTCTATGGTAGTTCATATATTCTCCAGTCCCTTACCAATTCTTGGTCATTGAGATGTATAGTCAATACAGATTAATATTTAAGGATAAATATTACCTCTCCCTTCCCCCTTTCAAACAAATTGAAATGATTGAAGTTTTTCTATTTGGAATCGTCTTAGGTCTAATTCCTATTACTTTGGCTGGATTATTCGTAACTGCCTATTTACAATACAGACGTGGTGATCAGTTGGATCTTTGATTAATTAACATCTCGTTTTTTATTGACCTCCTACTTCCTTTAATCCGCGGGAGGTCAAAATTACACTAAAATAATTGAGCAGCAACCTAATTTTGACCTCCCGCGATTAACAAGAACACAGAATCACGCCCTGTAGGATTTGAACCTACGACATCGGGTTTTGGAGACCCACGTTCTACCGAACTGAACTAAGAGCGCTTTATTATCACAATAAATATTTTGTAACCCCAATTTATCTTGCATATATATATACTATAAAAAATAAAAATGAAATATTTATTTAATTATGTATGTACAATTTTATTAATTGATCTCAATTGATCCCTCGTTACTGCTCAGAAGATAAGTAATAGGTAGGGATGACAGGATTTGAACCCGTGACATTTTGTACCCAAAACAAACGCGCTACCAAACTGCGCTACATCCCTTTCAATTGGTCTACAGTGTCATTGTAGAGAATCCCTGTCTTGTTTTCCACATCTTTATTTCCTACATTGATATACGCAAACTATCTTATCATTTCTTCCTTCTTCCTTTTGGTCTCGTATATCATATAACAAACATATAATATGGTAAAAGACTTATATAAAGTATGAAATAAATATGAAATCTACCACAAAAAATGAATATTTTTTTAGGAATTTAAGGCGGAAATGGACGTATTTTTTTCTTTTAATAAATATCTATTTTGTACATTTCAATTTGAATTAGGAACTCCGCGTACAAGTGGTAAGTCATTAACTACATATACACATCCGGTCATATATGTATTACCATTATATATTACAAATTACAATAAAATTACAATAACGAATACAGAAAGAGGAGTTTTTAAAATGCGAGATCTAAAAACATATCTCTCCGTGGCACCGGTAGTAAGTACTCTATGGTTCGGGTCTTTAGCAGGTTTATTGATAGAGATCAATCGTTTTTTTCCGGATGCGTTGATATTCCCCTTTTTTTCATTCTAGCTATTGATATGGGAAGGGGGAAGAAGATTAGAGATACAATCAAATATCTGTAACTAATCCCTACCCCTCCCTTCTTTTTTTCTTTGTTTTTTTTTTTACTTTTCTAAAAAAAAAAAAAAAAAACAAAGAAAAAGCGGTTTCACCCTCAGTGAAACTATGAACTCGGGCTCAGGCTCAAATTAAATTAATAATAGAATGGAAATGCGGTGGTTGGGGCAACAATATCATACAAGATACTTAACTGAAAATGAAATACTGTACGGCAATTAAAAATTAGAAATATAGTTAGAAATCATTATATTACTTATTATTTCATTATATTACTTATTATTTATTACTATTATTATTTATTACTATATTGATATATTGATTGCAACAAAATATTTCTTTCATAATTTGATTTCGAGTTACCTGCTTCTATTTTTGTGTCCTTTCTTCTTCCTTGCTTCGGGTCGGAAAATTAAAGAATTGAGTGAATCAAAAACCAAAGGAGGTTCATGGCTAAAGGTAAAGATGTCCGAGTAACGGTTATTTTGGAATGTACCAGTTGTGTTCGAAATCGTGTTAATAAGGAATCAATGGGCATTTCCAGATATATTACTCAAAAGAATCGACACAATACGCCTAGTCGATTGGAATTGAGAAAATTCTGTCCCTGTTGTTACAAACATACGATTCATGGGGAGATAAAGAAATAGATCGAACCGATCGCTCGTGTGTCAGTTTTCCAAGGAAGATGCAAAATTACATATTATATATAACAATATATATATATAATTTCTTTTTTAATTTATTTAAATATAAACAAATATTTTAATTTATTTAAATATAAACAAATAAATATAAACAAACCAAATCCTATTTCGATCGGATCAAAGATGATGTAGAATTAAGAAATAGGATTGGGATTTTCAGGATAAGGAATAAACAAACCATGGATAAATCCAAGCGAATCTTTCTTAAATCTAAGCGATCTTTTCGTAGGCGTTTGCCTCCGATCCAATCGGGGGATCGAATTGATTATAGAAACATGAGTTTAATTAGTCGATTTATTAGCGAACAAGGAAAAATATTATCTAGACGGGTGAATAGATTGACCTTAAAACAACAACGATTAATTACTATTGCTATAAAACAAGCTCGTATTTTATCTCCGTTACCTTTTCTTAATAATGAGAAACAATTTGAAAGAAGCGAGTCAACCGCTAGAGCTGCTGGTCTTAGAACCAGAAAAAAAATAGGTTGACTCTTCAATTGAATTGAATCAAAATGAAATTCCAATCCAAACTCAAATGCGTATTGACGTTTTTTTTTTTTTTGTTCGAAAAATCGTAAAATCGAAATGTCCTGTCGTAAGAAAAAAAATGGGAGAAGAGGAATAAATATTTTTTATTTAACGTCTTTCTTTGATGACTTTATCATATTTTATCATACTAATTTCTACTCTACCTTCCCAGAGTTCATTCTCCAAGGAACTCCATTTAATCTATTCCAACGGATTCCTTCCAATCTCTTTATTTTATGATCTCATTGGAAATCATATAAAGACAACTCTTATTTAATATAGCTATTTGTGCAAGTATTTTACGATTAAGAAGTAACTGTCTCTTGTACAGATTGTGTATAAATTTACTATAACTGAAGTATACTATATTCTCGCGAATTACTGCATTTATCCGAGTGATCCACAACCGACGAAAATCTCTCTTTTGTCTACCTCTATCCCGATGAGCCGAAACCAAAGCTCTTATTTTCTGTTGAGTAATAGTACGAGTAAGTCTTGAATTAGCCCCTCGAAAGGTTGATGCAAATAAACGAATTTTTGTTCTACGTCTTCGAGCTATATACCCTCGTTTAATTCTGGTCATTGAATAAATGAAACTTTGATGAATAACTAATCGATTTCCTTTCTTTCAGTTATTCCCTTCCCCTAGTCTATTAATAACAAAACGGATTCTTCCAATGTATAAAATTTAAATTCCAATGGCTTTTGCTACTATAACCTTCCCGACCACGATTTTTTTTTTCTAGGTGAAATGCCTATAAAAAATTGTATTGATATTAGGTATCAAAAACACATAAAAGTAGTAAATATAAATGGATATAGTGGGTTCCATCGTTTCTATGGTTACTTCTTAAACGGTGAGGTCCTCTCTATACACCGGAGCCCTTCTTTCATTTAATCAATGTTATTGTTAACTTGTACAGTTCACACTCTTTGGCTCTACCCATAATTATCCAGTACGAGGTCTTTCACAATGAGATCTACTTATACAGTAACGGTATTTAATTATGAAGATTAGCTGAGTAGCTGACCCTGTTAGTCCGTTCTTGCAAGAGTAAGGCATAATTTTTCTGCTTTTTAAAATAGTATTTCCCCTGCTTAATGGATATCATTTGCTATCAATGGAGAATTCTTTCTCATCTTAAATTTAAAACGGAGTTGATTGGATTTGCACCAACGGAAACCATACATTTGATACCACAATAGAAGGATAGATCTTTTTGATTTTTAGATATTGAATGGAGTTCTTCCATTCTAGTCTATTCACTGGTACTGATCGTTGATACTGGATCAATTGTTTTCTTTCTTTTGTCCTAGCCCATGATCTGAACGAGTCGCACATACACCCTAGTACATGTTCCTCGTCGCTGAGGACATCCCCCAAGAGCGGGCGATTTCGTGACATTTCTGATTGGCTGTCTTGTGTTTCTAATAAGTTGTTTAATAGTTGGCATATTGAATCATATACATAATGGGCTGGTTTAGATCGATCTTAACCGGATGATTATGAATTATTTTTGATTTCTATATTAATGGATTAATGAATAGAATATTAAATTAATGAATAGAATATTAAATCCGGTAAGAAGATAAAATCTCAAATCACCAATTCGTCTTAAATTTTTGTTATTTTTTCTTTTTTATTCAGTCGCTACAAGATCAACAATTCCATGAGCTTGGGCTTCTGTTGCTGACATAAAAACATCTCTTTCCATATCTTCGGATACAACCCATAAGGGTTTGCCTGTCCTTTGTACATAAACCCTTGTGATGGTTTCGCGCATCTTCAAAAGTTCTTCCGCTTCCAAGATAAATTCTCCCGTCTGTGCCTCATAAAAAGAACTAGCAGGTTGATGGATCATTACCCTGATGATATAACATAATAAATGTTTATTCTATCTCGCATGATGATAAGGTGAAGAGATAAAGAATAATAAAATATATAATTGAACAACCGTACAGGCATCTTTTACGCATTGCATACGGCTCTATAATGGAATTCGTTTTTACCTTACTTAAATATCAAATAAATTAAATATAGGGTCTATCAGACTCGGGTTGGTAAATGATCCAATAACCACCCTTCTTTTTGTTTTTGGAGTAGTTCAAAAATACTATGATGGCTCCGTTGCTTTATATATTTATTTCGTCTGTTATTTAGCAATCCCAAAGTTTCTTTTTTTTTTTTTTCAAATAAAAAAACAAGATTTTTTTTTTATTTTCATATTCTTTCATAACCTAAATATTGTTAAGAGCCTCCCGGCGTGAAAACAAAAAAGTTTGTGACGCTGAAATAGGCCTCCCGATAGATTAGATAAAATCGGAAATACCTTTTATCTCATACTACTCTTTCGATACATAATTTAAGGGTTAAAAAAATTTATCATATCGAATTCGAAGTGCCATGCTATTATTACTTAATATTAATATTTCATATAGCGCGAAGGCATAGTCTTCTTTTTTCTCTCAAATCAAATAAAAAACTCATTGGCGCCAAGCGTGAGGGAATGCTAGACGTTTGGTAATTTCTCCTCCGACCAGAATAAAAGATCCCATTGAAGCGGCTAATCCCATGCATATTGTCTGTATATCTGGTCGCACAAATTGCATAGTATCATAAATAGCTACTCCGGGTATTACCCATCCGCCAGGAGAATTTATAAACAAATATAGATCTTTGGTATCATCCTCTATACTGAGATATACCATAAGACCAATAAGTTGATTCGAGATCTCGCTATCAACCCCTTGGCCTAAAAAAAGTAATCTTTCTCGATAAAGTCGGTTGATTGGGATAAAGTTGTATCCCTTAGAAACCGTACATGCACCTTTTGATGCATACGGTTCAACAAAAATAACGAAAAAAAAAAAAAGAATCAATGTGTAGATGTAGATTCTAGCGCTTTCTTTTATTTATTTTTTTTTTTTTTTCATACCAGGCTTTTAACTTATAAAAAGGGGCTTTTCTTTCATTTTTCAAAAAAGATGGGTTTTGTCCTGTTTTGTTTATCTATAAAAAAAATTACTAAATTTATCTAACTAACTTTTCATTGATGTATTGTTTCATCGAGATACAATCTCAATCGCGATGTAATTTTCTTGTTCCTGAATGGGCTTCTTCAATTTTTTTAGGTTTATGCTCTACTCCGAGTAAAGATCCGCCCGATTTGGATTTGCACATATATGACAAATGCCCCAATACCACGTCCTTTTGCTACGACTTCCTTTTTACAATTTATTTCATGTCTTACAACAGATATTCAATGCATTCATCATATTACTCGATTGATTAACAGTTTGAGATCACTTCTATTATAAATATATAAAGAAATAGAATATGATAGAAATAGTAATCATAAATAGATTTTTTACCGGTTTTTTTCTAAACGGAGCCTGGATACTTCATTTTATTGGCCTAACCAAGATAACCATAAATTATTCTAATTGATAATATTAATCTGTATACCCTCCCGAAAAAATGGATCTAATTGAACTTCACGCTCCAAATTTTTGATAATTCAATCAATCTTTCTTGGGCGAAGGGGAGGATATCTCGATCGGGGAAGAGAATGGGGAAATACCATATGACCCAATATATCTGACAAGTCGCACTATACGTCAATCCACAATGCATCTTCCTCTCCAGGACTTCGAAAAGGTACTCTTGGAACACCAATAGGCATTAAATAAAAGAAAAATTAAGTACTATATCTCACTTTGATGTGAAAGCGTAACAATGGATTTAGTGTCCTACTAATATTGGCCTTTATCATAATCATATTTTATCCATAGATTGACTAAGTTTATAAAAAAAGATAAAGAAGACAAAACAAAATGAATAAAGGAAAATTATTACAAATAAGTCCTTTGAATGATGAACAAATATATATATGCATTCACTCATATAAAATGGTATCAACTCCCCTACCATTGCGTATTGGTACTTATCGGGTGTAGAATAGATCTGCTTCTTTTTGTTCCTACGAACAAAATAGTTTCATTATTACTAAAAGTAATTGAAAAGAATCAAACAAATCAAACAAATATTAATTCTTTCCCCAAGATAATCCACTAAAAAGAGGGTCCACAGCATAGTTTTTTCCAATGCAATAAAGTTACATTGTGTCTATTTTTCATTGATAAAGGGGTATTTCCATGGGTTTGCCTTGGTATCGTGTTCATACCGTCGTATTGAATGATCCCGGTCGTTTGATTTCTGTCCATATAATGCATACAGCTCTGGTTGCTGGTTGGGCCGGTTCGATGGCTCTATACGAATTAGCAGTTTTTGATCCTTCTGATCCTGTTCTTGATCCAATGTGGAGACAGGGTATGTTCGTTATACCCTTCATGACTCGTTTAGGAATAACCAATTCATGGGGCGGTTGGAGTATCACAGGGGGTACTGTAACGAATCCGGGTATTTGGAGTTACGAAGGTGTGGCCGGGGCACATATTGTGTTTTCGGGCTTGTGCTTTTTGGCAGCTATCTGGCATTGGGTGTATTGGGATCTAGAAATATTTACTGATGAACGTACAGGAAAACCCTCTTTGGATTTGCCTAAGATCTTTGGAATTCATTTATTTCTATCAGGGGTGGCTTGCTTTGGTTTTGGTGCATTTCATGTAACAGGATTGTATGGTCCTGGAATATGGGTGTCCGATCCTTATGGACTAACTGGAAGGGTACAATCCGTAAATCCAGCGTGGGGTGTGGAGGGTTTTGATCCTTTTGTTCCGGGAGGAATAGCCTCTCATCATATTGCAGCAGGGACCTTGGGCATATTGGCGGGTCTATTCCATCTTAGTGTACGTCCACCTCAACGCCTATACAAAGGATTACGTATGGGAAATATTGAAACCGTCCTTTCCAGTAGTATTGCTGCTGTCTTTTTTGCCGCTTTTGTAGTTGCTGGAACTATGTGGTATGGTTCAGCAACTACCCCGATTGAATTATTTGGTCCCACTCGTTATCAATGGGATCAAGGATACTTCCAACAAGAAATATATCGAAGAATTGGTGCTGGGTTGGCTGAAAATCAAAGTTTATCTGAAGCTTGGTCTAAAATTCCCGAAAAACTAGCTTTTTATGATTACATCGGCAATAATCCGGCAAAGGGGGGGTTATTCAGAGCGGGCTCAATGGACAACGGGGATGGAATAGCTGTTGGGTGGTTAGGACATCCTATCTTTAGAGATAAAGAGGGGCGCGAACTTTTTGTACGTCGTATGCCTACTTTTTTTGAAACATTTCCGGTTGTTTTGGTAGACGGAGACGGAATTGTTAGAGCCGATGTTCCTTTTAGAAGGGCGGAATCTAAATATAGTGTCGAACAAGTAGGTGTAACTGTCGAGTTCTATGGCGGCGAACTCAACGGAGTCAGTTATAGCGATCCCGCTACTGTGAAAAAATATGCTAGACGTGCTCAATTGGGTGAGATTTTTGAATTAGATCGTGCTACTTTGAAATCCGATGGTGTTTTTCGTAGCAGTCCACGGGGTTGGTTTACTTTTGGACATGCTTCGTTTGCTTTGCTCTTCTTCTTCGGACACATTTGGCATGGTGCTAGAACCTTGTTTCGAGATGTTTTTGCTGGTATTGATCCAGATTTAGATGCTCAAGTGGAATTTGGAGCATTCCAAAAACTTGGAGATCCAACTACAAGAAGACAAGTAGTCTGATACAATATGCTTTGTTACTTGTTACTTTTCATTTTTATTTTCTTTTTGTGATTTTGAGATGGGGTACCAGATAAATCTTGATTTGAATCACTGCCTTTTCTTTGACTCTTGTTCTTTATTTATCCGGGAGACGATCCCAAATAAACAGGTATGGAAGCTATAATTGTAAACCACGATCGAATCTATGGAAGCATTGGTTTATACATTCCTTTTAGTCTCAACTCTAGGAATAATTTTTTTCGCTATCTTTTTTCGAGACCCGCCTAAAGTTCCAACTAAAAAGGTGAAATGATTTGTCATTATCTCAATTGAAGTACGGATCCTCCAAATATTGGGAGGATCCGTACTTCAACTAGTCCCCGTGTTCCTCGAATGGATCTCTTAGTTGTTGAGAGGGTTGCCCAAAAGCAGTATATAAGGCGTACCCAGTAAAACTTACAAGTAAACCAGATAAAAAGATGGCAACTAGGGTTGCTGTTTCCATGATTATATAGTTTTAAGACATTATAAAGTTTTAAGACCACAATGGATCTATGATAAGATCATTTATTTACAACGGAATGGTATACAAAGTCAACAGATCTTACTGAATATAAAATATTATGGCTACACAAACCGTTGAGGGTAGTTCTAGATCTGGCCGCCCAAAACGAACTAATGCGGGGAGTTTATTGAAACCATTGAATTCAGAATATGGTAAAGTAGCTCCTGGGTGGGGAACTACTCCTTTGATGGGTCTCGCAATGGCTCTATTCGCGATATTCCTATCTATTATTTTGGAGATTTATAATTCTTCCATTTTACTGGATGGAATTTCAATGAATTAGATTCACAAGAACCATTAACTGGCTTTTTCAATACAAAGTGAAGCGTTTAGGTTTCTGATTTTTATCCCGTTCTATTTTGGTAGTTTGACCGTGGAATTTCTTTGTTTCTGTATTTCCGGAATATGAGTGTGTGACTTGGTATAAATGATCCTATGGATAGTACAGAGAATGGGTCTGTCATCTTGATAGAGATGGTTTTACTTCGTCGGATATTCATTCTAGTATCTGGAGCACGGAATATATGAAATAGATTACTATTAGAACTATGATTCATACTTAATAGTCAGACCTCGTGTCCGGACTTCAAAATTTTTTTTTTCAAAGAGTTAGAAGTTATAAATAGAAATATTTTTATTCTTTCAAACTTTCGTTTATGCTTATTTTGATCAAAGGACAAAACAAAGGTTTCTTTGGTTTGGATTTTTAGTCATTATATCTATTCATTGAATAAGTGATGATCCAATGGTTCTTACTCAGGGAATTTTGGGACTTAGACTTAGTTTGAAAGGGTTTTATTGAATCATCGTGGTTTTAGTATGAATCTGAGGTTTTAATCAATTCATAGGGTCTTAACAAGAGAATTCCTATCAATAATAAAGAAAACAGCAGTAAAGCCGCATTACACATAAATAACACCAAAGAAAATAGGTAAATAGAAGATTCAAGAGGCCTATAACGATCAATATATAGACGAATGAGCCGACTTGATTTTTTGGCATTATAACCACAAAGAAGAGCTTTCGGATTTTTATTCTTTAGTATCTTCAAAAAAAAATTGAATCATAAATCATAGAATTAATAAATTTCAAACTTTATATTACACACATCCGTTAGAACTAGTATTTGGGTGTTTCTGTTTGAGCCGTACGAGATGAAATTTTCATATACGGTTCTCCGGGGGGGTCCCCTTGATTTACCTATCTCAATAAAATCTATGATTGGTTCGAAGAACGTCTTGAGATTCAGGCAATTGCCGATGATATAACTAGTAAATATGTTCCTCCTCACGTCAACATATTTTATTGTCTAGGGGGAATTACGCTTACTTGTTTTTTAGTACAAGTAGCTACCGGGTTTGCTATGACTTTTTATTATCGTCCGACCGTTACGGAGGCCTTTGCTTCTGTTCAATATATAATGACTGAAGCTAATTTTGGTTGGTTAATCCGATCAGTTCATCGATGGTCGGCAAGTATGATGGTCCTAATGATGATCCTGCACGTATTTCGCGTGTATCTCACCGGCGGCTTTAAAAAACCTCGTGAATTGACTTGGGTTACAGGTGTGGTTTTGGGTGTATTGACCGCATCTTTTGGTGTAACTGGTTATTCCTTACCTCGGGACCAAATTGGTTATTGGGCAGTAAAAATTGTAACAGGCGTACCAGACGCTATTCCTGTAATAGGCTCGCCTCTGGTAGAGTTATTACGCGGAAGTGCTAGTGTAGGACAATCCACTTTGACTCGTTTTTATAGTTTACACACTTTTGTATTACCTCTTCTTACCGCCGTATTTATGTTAATGCACTTCCCAATGATACGTAAGCAAGGTATTTCTGGTCCTTTATAAAGAATATATACCATCTTGTAATCAATCATCTATCACTTGGGGTAGGAACACTAGTATTTCATTGCTACAAATATGGATTATTGAAAAAAAAAAAAAAAATAAGACATGTATTGGGATATTTCTCTTCAACTCTACAAAAATGTATTATTTTTTTGACACTCATAGTTGAAGTGAATTTTCCGAAGATAAAATGGATTATGGGAGTGTGTGACTTGAACTATTGATCGGGCCTTGCAGATATATGTCCTTATCTATCTGCCGCATTTGAATTCACAACAAAAAAATGTGTCTTTGTTCCAACCATCGCGTAAGCCCCATACAGAAGATAGGCCGGTTCGTTTGAAGAGAATCTTTTCTATGATCAGACCCGATCATGTC